TATGATTCACATTTCGAACGGGCATGAATAGAGCATCTATAGGATAACTTCCGTCTTGAAAGTTATTTGGTACTTTTATACGATATCCGCGATTTCTCTCGAGTTGTAATCCAATACACAAATCAATTGGTTCCGTCAAACTAGCTACATGCTGTGTATTGTCAATTATTTCTACATAAGGTGGCAAGATGATATCCTGAGCAGTTACACATTTAGGTCCCCTAACACAAATAGACGCCTCACAAGTTCCATATAGATTACTTCTCAATACAATTTCTTTCAAATTCATTAAAATTTCGTGTACTGATTCTTGAATACCTACTATAGTCGAGTATTCATGTGGTATTTTCTCAGATTTTGCACGTGTGATACATGTTCCTTCTATTTCTCCAAGCAAAGCTCTTCGCATCGCAATGCCTATTGTGTCAGCTTGACCTTTCAAAAGTGGAGAGAGAATAAAGCGCCCATAATAAAGACATTTACTATCTGTTCTTGATTCAACACATTTCCACTGCAGTGTCCGAGTAGATACTCTTATTTTCTCTCGAACCATAGTAATATTATAAAAAATTGATCATATCTTGGAATCATTTATTTCTCTTGAAATATCTGCAATTCTTTTTTCTACACCCGTCTTTTTTTAGGAGGCCTACAGCCATTATGTGGCATAGGGGTTACATCTCGTACGAAACTTAATAGTATACCACTTCTACGAATAGCCCGTAATGCTGCGTCTCTTCCCAGACCAGGACCTTTTATCATGACTTCTGCTCGTTGCATACCTTGCTCTACCACAGTACGAATAGCATTTCCTGCCGCTGTTTGAGCCGCAAACGGCGTCCCTCTTTTTGTACCCCTAAATCCACAAGTACCGGCGGAAGCCCAAGAAACCACCCGACCTCGTACATCTGTAACAGTCACAATGGTATTGTTGAAACTTGCTTGAACATGAATAACGCCTTTTGGTATTTTACGTGCACTCTTACGCGAACTAATACGTCCATTTCTGCGTGAACCAATTTTTGGTATAGATTTTGCCATAGTTTATCATTTCATAAATATGAGTCAGAGATATATGGATATATCCATTTCATGTCAAAACAAATACTTCATTTTTTTATTTGTATATCAATCAAATCTTTTAGAAAGTTCTTTTTACTAGAATGGTTATCCTTGTCGTTGTTTATGTTTTGGGTTAGAACAAATTACTATAATTCGTCCCCGTCTGCGGATCAGTCGACATTTTTCACAAATTTTACGAACAGAGGCTCTTATTTTCATATTTGTTATTCCCTACTTTAATTTCGATTTTTGGAAGAAAATAAGTTTCTTGAAATTTTGAACCTCAAATTGTATTCTCATGGGAAGGGGTGTTGAAGTTGAAAAAACACTAGTCGTTTGAATCCTTGTTGCGGAGTCTATAAATTATACGACCTCTGGTTGAATCATAACGGCTTACTTCAATCTTAACCCTATCTCCCGGTAGGATCCGTATAAAACTACGTCGTATCCTTCCCGAAACATAACCTAGAATCATATCTTCATTATCTAAACGAACCCAGAACATACCATTAGGAAGTGATTCAGTAATCAAGCCTTCATGAATCCATTTTTGTTCTTTCATTCCAGGCAAAACCCCCTTAAAGTATTAACTAATAGAGGAGTGATATTAGACAACCCGTCTTTTCTCTTTTTTTTTTCACAAATAGGAAATTTGGAATCCAATTCAAATATCAGAAGGATTACCATATATAACATAAAATTTCTCCACCAATTCCTTCTAGTCGAGCCTCTCGATCTGTCATTATACCTCGAGAGGTAGAAAGAATTACAATTCCCATTCCGCCTAAAATTCTAGGAATTCGTTGATAGTTAGAATAGATTCGTAGACCAGGTCGGCTGACCCTTTTTAAATTTAAGGTATTTTTATATGGTCCTTTCCTATTTCTTCTATGTCGCAGAGTTAAAACCAAAAAATCTTTTTTTTTTTCTTGATGTTTTCTCGCGTTTTCGATAAAGCCTTCTCGTAAAAGTATTTTTACAATGTTTTCGGTGATGTTAGTAGATGCTATTCGAACCGTTTCCCTTCTATTCATGTCAGCATTTCGTATAGAGGTTATTATATCAGCAATAGTGTCCTTACCCATGATGAACTAAAATCCGTGGTGTCTCCGAATTTTTATCTAAGCAACATGCTTTTCTTATTAGTTTATTATTTCTTTTATTTTAAGGTATATACGTGATACACAATCTACTATATTAATATTAATAATTAATTCAAATATCCCATTTCTCGTCTTATAATACCTCGGGAGCTAATGAAACTATTTTAGTAAAGTTTTGTCTCAATTCCCGGGCAATCGCACCAAAAACTCGAGTTCCTTTTGGATTTCCTTCTTGATCAATGATAACTGCAGCATTGTCATCATATCGTATTATCATACCATTGTCTCGTTTGAGTTCTTTACAGGTACGTACAATTACAGCTCTGATCACTTCTGATCTTTCTAAGGGCGTATTTGGTATTGCTTCTTTGATCACAGCAACAATAACGTCACCAATACGAGCATATCGACGATTGCTAGCTCCTATGATTCGAATACACATCAATTCTCGAGCCCCGCTATTGTCTGCTACATTCAAATGGGTCTGAGGTTGAATCATATCATTTTTTTTTTTATCTGTTCTTTCAATGCAAAAAGAAAATGCAAAGGGCGAAAAAGAAAAAGAAATATTGTTTGTCCAAAACAAAAAAACCTTCTGTTTTTTTATCTCAAAGGTCTATTTCTCTTGGTTCTATATTACCATCACTATCCTGAAATAATGAATTGAGTTCGTATAGGCATTTTAGATGCCGCTATTGAGATCGCCCTTCGGGCTATATTTTCTGCTACTCCGCTTATTTCATAAAGTATTCGACCTGGTTTGACAACAGCTACCCAATATTCGGGAGATCCTTTCCCAGAACCCATACGGGTTTCCGCGGGTCTTACTGTAACTGGTTTGTCTGGAAATATACGTACCCATATTTTTCCACCGCGGCGTGCATTTCGTGTCATTGCTCGCCGCCCCGCTTCTATTTGTCTCGACGTGATCCAAGCGGGTTCAAGTGCCTGAAGAGCATATCTTCCGAAACAAATATGATTCCCCCGATAAGATATTCCCTTCATTCTTCCTCTATGTTGTTTACGGAATCTGGTTCTTTTGGGGTTATAGTTGATGGTTTTTTCTTAATTCCATCTCTACTACAGAACCGGACGTGAGAGTTTCTTCTCATCCGGCTCCTCGCGAATGAAAAATTGGAATATTGAATTCAATTTTCATATTGAATTAAGGTATACGTGTAATAATACACTGAATCAAGAGATTCTTTCGGATTCATCTAATTTTTTTCATTTTTTTTATAAAAATCTTTCCAATAAAAAAAAAGGAATTTTCGCGGGCGAATATTTACTCTTTCAATATCTATTTTAGCTGTAGTGTTAGTTTATCACTTTTCAGAATAGATGAATTGTTCTTTGGTTCGTTCCGCCATCCTTCCAAATGAATCAGCAGAATTCATTTTCAATTGAATCTTCTGTATTCACAGGTTCCATCGTTCCCATCGCTTCTTAATTAATGGTTAGGTCTGAATTATACAACGGAGCTCTTAATTAAAATTGTTTTTGAGCCAACCTTCTTAGTCTTTATTGGCTAGAGGCTCTTACTTTTTCTAAGAACAGATTCATATAATTGTATCTGTATTGATGCTTTATTACATTGTCTTTTATGAAATGATTCAAAGACCTTACATATTGGAATCATATATCTTTTATATTTCTTTTTTTTCTTTCTCTCACCTTTCCATTTATCTGCATCCCTTTATATTTTGTATATTTTCATTTCATTTTGCTTGACAATTCATTAGATCTATTGTTTATGCCAAGTACAAAAAATTTCAGTTGCTGCAATGATAGGACAAAAATATCCTATCTTGACTGCTTCTCTGGATCCAGATAATGTGATGCAATGAGTTGGTTATTAGTTCTATATTTATTAGTTCATATTACATACTATAGGACTAGGTCTTTTACTTTTTTTAACAAAACCAACGAGTCACACACTAAGCATAGCAATTCTATCAAAGGTCATAACGAATTTTTATTTAACCTTATAGAATTAATAGAAAGAATTTTTTTGATGGAAAAAAAATGAATGAAAAAGGTTGTCGTTTTATGTTTCATCCGAAAATAGAAACATAAACACAGGTCAAGTAAAGGATTATTATTCCTTGTCTATAAATATCCAAATTTTAATACCCAATACTCCATAGATAGTTCGAACCGTATAGGCGCAATAATCAATTTTCGCGCGAATAGTTTGTAGGGGAACCCTGCCCTCTCTTATCCATTCGATACGTGCAATTTCTTTTCCATCGATACGACCCGCAATTTGTATTTGAATTCCTTTTGTATCAGCTTGTTCGGTTAATTCAATAGCTTTTTTCATTGCTTTTCGAAATGACACCCTATTCTTTAATTGTCCGGCTATAAATTCTGCAAGAATATTAGGATTTCCATAAGGTTTTGCAATTCTTGTAATAGCAATGTTGAGTTTTCGGTTCACACAATTCAATTCTTTTTGTACATTTATTTTTAGGTCTTCGATCCCTCGTGGTTTATTTTCTATTAATAACTTTGGGAATCCCATATAGATTATGACCTGTATCAGATCGATTCTTTTTTGAATTTCGATATGTGCAATTCCTTCGACACTCGAGGATGTTTTTGTATTTTTTTGTACATAATTTTTGATACAATCCCGTATTTTTTGATCTTCTTGTAGACCTTCAGAATAATTTTTTGGTTGTGCAAACCAAAGGGAATAATGATCTTGGGTAGTACCAAGTCGAAAACCAAGTGGATTTATTTTTTGTCCCATATTACTCCGTTATATAAAACAGTTCAGACTGTAAACCATAGACCACCTTTTTTTGATCACTTACAGATAATCCTCGCATA